AATCGGCGATTTGACAGCAAAAGCAATAAAAAATCCAATATAAAAAATTATTTCCAGTGCTACAGGATACGATTGATTAACTGATGTTTCAAAATTTAATGTTGGTTCATTAGAACCATATAAACCAATACCCAGAACTCCTATTAATAAAAAAACAGAAGCTCCCGCAGTGTACAAAATAAATTTTGTAGCTGAATACAAACGTTTCTTTCCGCCCCACATGGATAGAAGTAGATAAACGGGAATTAATTCTAACTCCCACATGATGAAAAAAAGTAAAAGGTCTTGAGAAGAAAATGGTCCTATTTGACCGCTATACATTGCTAACATCAGGAAATGGAATAATCGGGAATCTCGAGTAACCGGCCGGGCCGCTAAAGTAGCTAAAGTAGTGATAAATCCTGTCAGTAAAATAGGTCCTATAGAAATTCCATCTATTCCCAATCTCCAGTAAAAATCAAAAAAATGGATCCATTTATAATTCTCTGTCAGTTGGATTAATGGATCGTCCAATTGGAAATGATACCCAAATGTATAGGTTATTAGAAGGAGTTCGATTATGCATATACAAATAGTATACCACCTAATTACCTTATTCCCTCTATGAGGGAGAAAGAAAATTAAAGAACCCGCAGATATTGGCAAAACTACAACTATCGTTAACCAAGGAAAATCATTCGTGGTAAAAACAAGATACACTTGGACCAGAAAAACCCGCGCTCAAAATAATATATTTTGGAGCGCGGGTTTTTGGTGGTAAAAAAAAAAAATTAAATATATTCAAGTAAGGTTTTCTGAAACGTATCAATAAGCTAGCCCCATACTTCGAGTTGTTTCATGCCATAAATAAACTCGAACACTCAAGAAATCCGTTGGACAGGCGGATTCACATCTTTTACAACCGACACAGTCCTCTGTTCTTGGAGCAGAAGCAATTTGCTTAGCTTTACACCCGTCCCAAGGTATCATTTCTAATACATCCGTGGGGCAAGCTCGGACACATTGAGTACATCCTATACACGTATCATAAATCTTTACTGAATGTGACATTGGATCTATAAATTTTTTAAACATCCTAAATTTTCGATCTAGTAAATTTATAAATGAATCATATATTTAGACACCAGATGAATCAATGATTTACCAGAATTTTTTTAATCAATCTACTTCTGGACCGACTCATGTAAGGGAGCCAAGATACTTTGATTTCTTACTTTTTCGCAAACACGATCATACATTATGCATAATACATGCTAATTCGGATTTATGAATATTCTAATTTATATGATTAATACTACTTATTCAACAAATTCGATTGATTAATCCGAGTTGATTTTCTGTTACGATAAATTGACGAAACAATAGCAGGTCCAATAGCTGCTTCAGCGGCGGCAATAGCTATAACAAAAATTGAAAAAATATTGCCTTTTAATTGGCGACTATCAAAAAAATCAGAAAATGTTACAAAATTTATATTAACCGCATTCAGTATAAGTTCAAGACACATAAGGGCTCTAACCATATTGCGGCTTGTGATCAATCCATAGATACCGATAGAAAATAAGTAGGCACTCAAAACAAGTACATGTTCGAGCATCATTGACCAACTCCTTATCAATTAAATTTTGATTCATTTCAATATAATATGAACAACAGTTCAACGGATTCAATTGACTAGAATCTAAAAAGTACGGAACAAATAAATAGATTGGTAATAGATCGAATAAAATAATTTCTATTTTCGACATAAACAATCTTTAATTAGAATTGAAGAGAAATAGATGTGATAACACAGAATGCAGTTTCATTTGGATTGCTGTTGCCAATTCTATAGATTTAAGAGTTATTACTGGCGCGCCACAGCGATTGCACCTATCAAAGCGGCTAGAAGAATTATTGAAATGAATTCAAAGGGAAGAAAGAAATCTGTTGATAAATGAATTCCAATTTGTTGACTATTACTTATCAAATCTTGCTCTATAATCTGGTTTGATCTTGTAGTCCAAATAATCCCGTACCATGACGTATCCGTAATAGTACTCGTTAGTAAAACAAAAATACTTGTACAAACCAGTAAAGTAACGCCATCCCCAACGGTCCAAAGATTCAAATCTTTGTAATATTCTGAACCATTCATGAACATCACAGCAAATATGATTAAAACATTTATAGCTCCCACGTAAATAAGGAGTTGTGCAGCAGCTACAAAATAAGAGTTTAATAGAATATAGAATAAGGATATACAAACAAGGACGAGTCCCAATGAAAAAGCAGAATAAATTGGGTTGGTAAGTAATACTACTCCTATACCTCCTAATATAAGACCTGATCCCAGAAAGACTAAAAGAAAATCATGTATTGGTCCAGGCAAATCCATTATATGTAAAAAAAGAGATAAAAATCGAAATGTTTTTCATGACCTTATTGAGACTCGACCAGAAAATTTTTTTTATGATTTATAATCAATTCCTAATTGAATGAAATCCTCAGGGATGTGACTTAATGTGGGTACAGATATTGGACTAATTTAATTCTTGATCTGAAAGAGTAATTACAATCAGAAACTATATTTCGAAATAATTATATATATTACTCGATTTTCAATCAAAATTAAGACGTTATTATTACCAACTAATGAATAGTTGGGATTTGTAGGGCGTGACCAAACAAAAGAAACCTTAGTACTTAGTAATTCGAAAATTTTCTTTAATCAAGGGATTTCCTTCTTTTTTATTTGAGGAGAATTCAAAATTGTTCGAATTGTATAATCGTCAATTACTGATATTGGTAAACGCCCCAAAGCAATTTGATTATAATTTAATTCGTGACGATCATAAGTAGAAAGTTCATATTCTTCAGTCATTGATAAACAATTTGTTGGACAATACTCAACGCAGTTACCACAAAATATACAGATTCCAAAATCAATACTGTAATTAAGCAACCGTTTCTTGCGAATATCAGTTTCCAATTTCCAATCGACGACGGGTAGATCTATAGGACATACACGAACACATACTTCACAAGCAATACATTTATCAAATTCAAAATGGATTCGACCGCGGAAACGCTCCGCGGTTATTAATTTTTCATAAGGATATTGAATAGTTACAGGTAAACGATTTGCGTGGGATAAAGTAATCATGAAACTTTGACCAATGTACCTTGCAGCTCGTACTGTTTGTTGACCATAATTCATGAACCCAGTTACCATAGGGAACATATCGTGAATATATATGAATAATTTGATGTTTGTTTATTTCTCTTGTTTAAGCCAAGTTGTGAATATCATATTCCTTTACAGTGAAAAGAGTTGGAAAGAAGTTGTTAATAATAGATTACCGAGAGAAATAGGTAAAAGAAATTTCCATCCAAGATTCAACAGTTGGTCCATTCTTAGCCTAGGTAAAGTCCATCTTGTTGCGATAGGAATGAACAAAAACAAATAAGTTTTAGCTAATGTAATAAAGATACCAATTGTCGCCCCCAAAACTCCATATCGTTGATTTATTTCAAAAAGATCCGAAACAAATATATACGGAATAGAGATATTCCAACCGCCCAAGTAAAGAACTGTTACAAATAATGACGAAACTAATAGGTTTAGATAGGAAGCAACGTAAAATAAACCAAATCTGATCCCTGAATATTCGGTTTGATAACCTGCTACTAATTCTTCTTCCGCTTCTGGTAAATCAAAAGGTAATCTCTCACATTCTGCTAGGGAAGAAATTAGAAAAACGATAAACCCTATAGGTTGACGCCACAAATTCCATCCCCAAAAACCATATTTTGATTGCGCCTCAACTATATCAACTGTACTTGAACTATTAGATAATCATAGTCGGTGGTACCATCACTGTTTCCATCGCTATTCCAAAACCGTACATGAGATTTTCACCTCATACGGCTCCTTAAGGGCCATAAAAAAATCTAAGGACCGGGCCGTTTTATCTTGAGCTGCTTGGTTATAAGATAGATAAGATTAAAATCTATCATACGGTCCAAAATTAGACCAATCGAATTCTGTCTGTTATGTTTTAATAATTCTTAAAAAAAATTAATATTAATAATTAATAATAAAGAATACGCAAAAAAAGTACTTCTGAATTGATCTCATCCTTTCTTTAAAAATTTACATAATCATTTAAATTTTTCTTTGTTGAGTAATAACTTGATTCTTCAATAAAATACTCCTTGTAAAAAAATAAATAACCCATCGTTTTCACTTACGAAAAAAAATTATACAGTACATTAATCCATGAATTATGACACGAATTGTATCGATATAAATATGGATATAGGAAAAAAAGAATAAAAAAGATCTTTTTTATTCTTTTGTATTCCTTTCGATTTTTTCGTTCCTATTCTTCTTTCTGTTTCTGAAAAAGGGGGACTTACAAAAAAAAAGGATTATTTCGTTCCCAATAGTCATTTATTTAATCGGCGTATAGGAGCATACTCTGGATCGGAATCGTGGGGAGTACTGCCTGATCACTTCTACAAATTTAAAGCCCCAATTAGTATTCTTTGTGTATTATGTAGAAATGTCTACTTTTGGATAATTTACATAATCTCCATTACTAATCCTTTGCGTATCTTGGTGTTTCTACCTATCCACTCGTTTTTGTTCAATCGCCCTTTATGGTAATACATGTATGAAATATGGTAATACATATATGAAAATACATACAAACGATAGTGAAAACTCAATACGGTTGATCTTTTGAGCCCGCTTCAAGTCAGGATGACTAATCAACCTATCTTGGGGTAAACGGTATCTTCTGCTTCTGTTTATTTCCGCTCAACTCTCTAACTCTTATACATAGAAAATGAGACTCAATATCTTTACTGCGAATTTATATAAAAGCTGTTTTCTTTCACTCATACAACTATCTGATTTAGTTCATCAATCCGAATAATGAATAAAAAATGAAGATATCTACTCAATTCATTCTACCCCTTTTCCTAGAAAGAAAATAATATATAGGAAGAAATAGAGAAAAATTGATCTCTCAACGAATCACACGTAGAGATATTGATAACACACATAAAGTTAATGGTATTTCATAACTAATTGATTGAGCAGCAGCTCGTAGACCACCTAAAAAGGAATATTTATTATTTGACCCGTATCCTGACATAAGAAGTCCAATAGGAGCAATACTGGAAATGGCAATCCATAAAAAAACACCGATATTGAGATCCGCTAAAACAAGGCGATAGCCAAAAGGAACTACTGAATAACTTACTAAAATTGATATGACTGCTATGGATGGTCCGATACTGAATAAACGAGTATCTCCTCTCGATGGAAGAAGATTTTCTTTGAAAAGAAGTTTTGTCCCGTCTGCTAGAGCTTGGAGAACTCCCAAAGGACCGGCGTATTCAGGTCCAATACGTTGCTGTAGCCCTGCGGATATTTCTCTTTCTAACCATACAATTACCAGTACACCTATTGTGATTCCTAATACAAGAGTCAAAATCGGAATAAGGACCCATATAATTCCATAGACCTCTTTTAAAAACTCCAATCTAGAAAAAGAGTTGATATCTTGTATTTCTGTCATATCAATTATCATTTCAACGATCAACTTCTCCCATAATGATATCTATACTACCGAGTATCGTCATAATATCAGCCAATTTCATTCTTTTAACTAACTGAGGAAGAATTTGCAAATTGATAAAACCCGGTGGGCGAATTTTCCATCTCCAAGGAAAACCACTCTGATCCCCTATCAGAAAAATTCCCAATTCTCCTTTTGGGGCTTCGACTCTCACATAGAGTTCTTGTTTCGGTAATTCAAATGTAGGAGAAGGTTTTTTACTAATAAATCGATATTCAAAATCATTCCATTGGGGATTCTTTTCTCTATCAAAGTATCGGATTTCTAAATTCTCATATGGCCCTCCCGGAATTCCTTCCAGAGCCTGTTGAATAATTTTTATGGATTCTGTCATTTCACCTATTCGGACTAGGTAACGAGCTAACGAATCTCCTTCTTTTTGCCACTGTACTTCCCAATCAAATTCGTCGTAACACTCATAATGATCAACTTTCCGAAGATCCCATTGTGTTCCGGAAGCCCGGAGCATTGGTCCTGATAAACCCCAATTTATTACTTCCTCTGTACCAATAATGCCTACTCCTTCAACTCGTTCTAAAAAAATAGGATTCCGTGTAATAAGTTTTTGATATTCAGCGATTCCTGTTAAAAAATAATCGCAAAAATCCAAACATTTATCTATCCAGCCATGAGGTAGATCAGCAGCCACTCCTCCGATACGAAAAAAATTATGCATCATTCTCATACCGGTGGCAGCTTCGAATAGATCATATATTAATTCCCTTTCTCGGAAAATATAGAAAAAAGGCGTCTGTGCACCAATATCTGCCATAAAAGGACCGAGCCATAGCAGATGAGAAGCTATACGACTCAACTCCAACATAATTACTCTGATATAGCTGGCTCTTTTAGGCACTTGAATATTTCCCAACTGTTCCGGGCCATTTACGGTTATTGCTTCTGTGAACATAGTAGCTAAATAATCCCAACGCGTTACATAAGGCAGATATTGTATAATTGTTCGGTTTTCCGCAATTTTTTCCATCCCTCGGTGTAAATAGCCCAATATTGGTTCACAGTCAATCACATCTTCACCATCTAGAGTAACGATGAGTCGAAGAACACCATGCATTGATGGGTGGTGGGGTCCCATATTTACTACCATGAGGTCATTTCTTGTAGCTGGTATATTCATAGGTTTTTCCTCGATTCAGTCTTTCATGAATTGCTGAAAACTAAAATAAGTTCATTAAAATTCAAGATCTAATAAATCAAATAATTCAAAACAAACTGCTTTTTCAAATTAGCGAGTTTTTGATTCCCGAATATCCAACTGATTAATTAATTCTTTATAACATATTCTATTTTTCTTTGACAAATAAGATAGCAGCCGTTGGCGTTTTCCCAAAATTTTACGTAGGCCTCTCTGAGATAAATAGTCTTTTCTGTGCAATTCCAAATGGGAAGAAAGTTTTCGTATCCTATTGGTGAGGCTGCGTATTTGAAATTCAACAGATCCCCCTTTTTCTTCTTTTTCTTCTTGCGAAATAACCGAGATGAATGAATTTTTTGCCATAAAATGAAATCTGTCCCCCCCCCCACTTTTTCCTATCCTTTTTTTAGTGTTAGGTAGTTTTATTGATCAATAATAATAATGCCATTCAGTTTAATTTAGTATACACAATATTTTTAACAAAATTCCAAATTTGATCAAATCAAATTGTATTCGAATAGGTATACCAAAATCTTCTTTTCGGTACTCACAAAAGATAAAAATGTATTTAGACCTAAAATAGAAAAAAAAAGAAGATTTTGGTGATCATTTATAGATCTAATTGATATGTCAATGAATCTTGTATCATAATGGAATGTAAGGCAATGCATGTGTGCATTTCTTTGTTTTCATAGATCATGCTACGGGAAATATAGGAAAAACAAATCTACCATTAACTAACGAATTTTTAATCGCGGATACATATGTATCCTTACCAGACTAAAACGACTGCCATTATTGGTATCAAACCAATATCGATTCATACAAGCTAAATCTTCGAATCGATAATTAGGCCAAAGAAAGAACTTTAATTTAATTAGTTTATTTGTGTCTCTTTTGCTTTTATCCAAAACTTGACTGTTTTCCTTCTTCCCATTACAAAATGCAGCATTTCTCGAATTAAAACAAATTAGAATTCTCAATTTTCTACGACGTCTAGGGGATAAAATATTTTCAGGAACAAACAAATCATAATGATTGTTGTCTCTATTTCCAGTCATTTTTTGAGATTTTGTAATGAATTCAGCAGAATTCTTGTTATCAACAGTGCTTTTTGCTAGGTACTTTTGATTGATTTCATGTTTACTCTTATGAACCAACGAAATACCTATGGCTTGATATATAATAAATTGTCCTTCATTTTTTATAGACAGACGGATTGGGTCGATAATCAATATTCCCTTTTTCATCAATTCTCTAAGAGTTAAATCTTTCTGAATCAGTAGAATATCCAGGCTCATTTCGCCCCTTTGAATAGAGGATATAGAAATTTCTCTTGGATTTATCAGTCTAAGCAGAAGGCAATATACTTTGATGTTATTGATCATTTTTTTATTTAAAACATCATCCCATCTCAATTGAAAACGCAAATACCTTTTTAGGAAGAAATCAAACTCCGCTTCCGTATTGTTCTTGTATTGTTTTTTATTTCGATCTTTTTTCATGTCTGATCCCACAAAACCTTCTTCAATATCTTTGTCTTGCTTTGAGAGAGATGATTCAAAACCTGCTTGGCTTGCGGATTCTTTTTTTACTTGATTTCGGTTTTCTGATTCAAGATATTTTTTTTCATTCGAAAATATTGATATATCTCTTTTTTTCTTTCCCGTGATGCTTTTATTTTCACTAGCATTTTCGTTTATATTCAAATTCAAAAGAATAAATTTGATTGGGATGGCCCATGGTTTAATCTTATACGTGTTATAAAGTATAAAAAATTCTGGGAAAAACCAACGTTCCAGATTTGATATGGGACAACTTCGTATTTCGTCATTCATTCCCATCCAATCAAAAAGTTTTTTTTTTTTATTGGATAGGTTGATTTCTTGATTTTGAGGAATCGTAAGATAAAAAAGACCCTTCGTATCGATTTTATCAAGTAGTTGATAATTATTCCCCCAAGTCTTACTATATTTATTACTAGTGGTGTCAGTATCAATATTGATCCAGTCCTCAATATCTACTTTCTTTCTAAGACAAAAATTGAGAATTATCCAATCAAAATATTTTCTGTCCGGATTTTTCTCCATATCTATAATATCATCTTCGACTAGATAATTATTGATAGGGATATCTCCTAGCACATTCAAAAAATTTCGTTTATGTGTGCTGTAATTATAAATAATCTCTTGGTTATTATTTGCTTGTAATGGTAATCCATAAATAGATGAGTTTTTCTGATCTTCATAATTAATTGATTTAGATGATATAAATTTATATGCTAAAAGATCATATCTATAGTGTTTTTTTAAATTCTCTTTTTCCTTTTGTAATGAGGCGCCTTCAAAATTTTTTTGTTTTTCGTAGTGAATTAATCGGTTTTTTTCATATGAATTGCATTTCTTTAAATGGTTAGTTTTAGCTATAGAGTGTTTATTGACTCTATTTCGCCACTTTTGTGGTACTAAGCTAGACCATCTAATCGGAGATAAATGATATTGATCATGACCTTTTAACCAATTTTTCCATTGATTCATTCCATAATTTCGAAGAGAATTATGTCTTAATTTGGAATGAAATATTTTCTGGATTCCAACAAAATAATCCTTTATTTCATTCTTAAGAAAAAAAGCTGTTCCGTTATATTGAAAAATGGATCTTAACTTGTATAAGTATGAGTTAAGGGCTAGGGGTTGTGATAATTTGTAAAATACATATGCTTGTGACACGTAGGATAAGTCAAAAAGGGTCTGTGCGTTTTTATTACTACTTTTATTACTGATAGTAGAAAGTGACTTTTTTATAGTCGAAATAAAGTGAATTAGACTTTTGTTTTTTTTATAAATTCTTTCTTGATTTGTTTCATTATTAGAAATATCTTTGTCGTTGTAAATGTATTTATTAAGGATTTTTTTTGTTGATTCCCGAAAAAATTGTGCATTGATATTCGGGATATTAATGATACCTAAAAAGATATCTATGTATATCCTTTCAATCAAAAAAAAATTTATAAAATAATGTGATTTACGGATTAGTCGAGCATTTCTTCTTTTTAATATCTGCCCAATATTTTTTGGCGATTCTAATTTTTTATCATCATAACTCATTTTGTTTTTGTTAGAACTGATATTTGGGATTATAAATTCTTTTTTGTTCTCTTTTTTTATTTTTTCTATTTGAGTTATGAGTGTATTTGTTCTATCAGTCAAATTTTTTA